GTGATAGTGACAATTCTAGTTACAGTACTGTTGATGATTTAGTCGGCATTCGGAATTTCGTATCTGATGACACTTTTTTAGTTAGGGATAGTAATAGCAGCAGTTATTCCATATATTTGGATATTGAAAATCAAATTTTTGAGATTGACAACGATCCTTCTTTTGTAAGTGAACTAGAAAGTTCTTTTTATAGTTTTCATAACTCAATTTATCAAAAGAATGTATCTAAGAGTGATAATTCCCACTATGATCGTTACATGTATGATACTAAATATAGTTGGAATAATAACATTAATAGTTGCATTGACAGTTATCTTCGGGCTCAAATCTGTATTGATAGTTACATTTTAAGTGGTAGTCACAATTACAGTGACAGTTACATTTATAGTTACATTTGTGGTGAAGGTGGAAATAGTAGTGAAAGTGAGAGTTCCTGTATAAGAACTAGCACGGATGGAAGTGATTTAACTAGAACAGAAAGTTCTAATGATCTAGATCTAACTCAAAAATACAGGCATTTGTGGGTTCAATGCGAAAATTGTTATGGATTAAATTATAAGAAATTATTGAAATCAAAAATGAATTTTTGTGAACAATGTGGATACCATTTGAAAATGAGTAGTTCGGATAGAATCGAACTTTCGATTGATCCGGGTACTTGGGACCCTATGGATGAAGACATGGTCTCTTTGGATCCCATTGAATTTCATTCGGAGGAGGAACCGTATAAAGATCGTATTGATTCTTATCAAAGAAAGACAGGATTAACTGAGGCTATTCAAACAGGCACAGGTAAATTAAATGGTATTCCCGTAGCAATTGGGGTTATGGATTTTCAGTTTATGGGGGGTAGTATGGGATCTGTAGTAGGCGAGAAAATCACCCGTTTGATCGAGTATGCTACCAATAAAATTTTACCTCTTATTTTAGTGTGTGCTTCTGGAGGAGCACGCATGCAAGAAGGAAGTTTGAGCTTGATGCAAATGGCAAAAATATCTTCCGCTTTATATGATTATCAATCAAATCAAAAATTATTCTATGTATCAATCCTTACATCTCCTACTACAGGTGGGGTGACAGCTAGTTTTGGTATGTTGGGGGATATCATTATTGCCGAACCCAATGCCTACATCGCATTTGCGGGTAAAAGAGTAATTGAACAAACATTGAATAAGACAGTCCCTGAGGGTTCACAGGCGGCTGAATATTTATTCCATAAGGGCTTATTCGATCTAATCGTACCACGTAATCCTTTAAAGGGTGTTTTGAGTGAGTTATTTCAGCTCCACGCTTTCGTTCCCTCGAATAAAAATTAAAGCCTTACTTAAAACTTAAAAGAATTATTTTTTTTGTGACGAACAAGTAGTTATTTAGTTTATAGGAATCAAAGTAAAAATCCGAAGAATGGATTTTTCTTTGGTAACATAAGATTTAATTGTAGAAAGAATCATGCGGAGAAATTTTTTTACCAATATTCCTGATTAGTAATTAGGAACCCCCATCAAACAAAATAAAAAAGCGAATTATTTCTTCCGAAAAATTAGGCAAAAAGGGAATAAAATAAATTTCATGCTCCCTTGTTACATTAGATGTGTATATATAATTCAACTATAGCAAATATCGGCATAGAGTCTTGCATCTTTCTACATCTCTCGAGGATCCCTAGTTTTACTAAGAATCCCTGTTGTTGGATCGGATTATAACGAATTTTGGGGTAATTTGTAAGAAAATCTTTATTAAATTTTATTAAATCCAAATTATAAGACAAGATAAAGATAATAAATAAAATAATACAAAAGTGTATTATGATACATATATTTCATGTCGAAAGATGAGTAAGTCTATTTATTTAATTCGACATTCCTCATTCCTTGTTCTATATATATATTCACGTAGATATTACTTAGTATAATTATATATGAATTATAATAATTATAAGATACCTTTTATAACAATCAATAACAGGTAAAAATATTAATATAACAATTAATATAACAATAAATAACAGGTACAAATATTAAGTCGAGGTATCCATTCTATGACAACTCTCACCAACTTACCCTCCATTTTTGTGCCTTTAGTGGGCCTAGTATTTCCGGCAATTGCAATGGCTTCTTTATCTCTTCATGTTCAAAAAAACAAGATTTTTTAAATACGATGGTGCCAAATCTCGTCTATTTTTTTTTTCAAAACTTAGACTTTGACTATAACACAGCTATCTATTTAGTAGACTAGAGTCTAACATGTGGCTTACTAGTAACATAGGCGATTATACATGCGTAAACATGATATCTGAGTAAATGAATTATAAGTATTTGAAAATGGAAAATATATAATAGATCGGGATGGGTGGCGACGAATGTTTGAGATGTAAAGTCAATATATCTATATGTATGTAGGTATCTATAGGGAATCATATAAAGGTGATGTTATTAAGATCTAAGCAATTCGATGAATTACTCCTAAAGTAAAGGTTCACATCAAAATAGTGCTAGTTGATTAGAGTTATTTCGGAAATAAAAAAAGTAAAATGTATTTTTGTTATTCTATCAATTCCAATAAAATGCAACGAGATCTAGTATGAGTTGGCGATCAGAACGTATATGGATAGAATTTATAAGAGGATCTCGAAAAATCAGCAACTTCTGCTGGGCCTTTATCCTTTTTTTAGGTTCATTAGTGTTTTTATTGGTTGGAACTTCCAGTTATCTTGGTAGGGATTTGATATCTTTATTTCCGTCTCAGCAAATAATTTTTTTTCCACAGGGGATCGTGATGTCTTTCTATGGGATCGCAGGTCTCTTTATTAGCTCCTATTTGTGGTGCACAATTTTGTGGAATGTAGGTAGCGGTTATGATCGATTCGATAGAAAAGAAGGAATAGTGTGTATTTTTCGTTGGGGGTTTCCTGGAAAAAATCGTCGAATCTTCCTCCGATTCCTTATGAAAGACATTCAGTCCATCAGAATAGAAGTTAAAGAGGGTATTTATGCACGTCGTGTCCTTTATATGGAAATCAGAGGCCAAGGGGCCATTCCCTTGACTCGTACCGAGAAGAATCTGACCCCACGAGAAATTGAGCAAAGGGCTGCCGAATTGGCCTATTTTTTGCGTGTACCAATTGAATGAAGTATTCTTTTTTGAAAAATGAAGTTCAGAATGAATGCTTTCTTAGTTCGTAGCAAGAGGGATAAAACGGAAATGAAAGAATACCCTTTTTTCTAGACCATAGTAATAGTATTACTTAACTGGAATTTCTTCAGAATACTCAAATTTCTTCAGTACGTATGTAAATCCACTCCACAGTCACAAAAGTGGACTCTTTGTTATTTTCTTTCTGTATTATTTAGAAATTCAAGGACTAACCGATGAATCACAAATCAAAAACTAAAAAACAGGGAATGGATTCATAATAGTATCCATATGACTTGTAATAGAACTTATGTTTGATATAAATATTAGTAGTGTATAGAGTTAACGAATGAAGTGAGTTCATTAAAAAATCAAAGACGAAAAAATGGCAAAAAAGAAAACATTCATTCCCCTTCTATATCTTGCATCTATAGTATTTTTGCCCTGGTGGATCTCTCTTTCATTTAATAAAAGCCTAGAATCTTGGGTTACTAATTGGTGGAATACCGGGCAATCCGAAATTTTTTTGAATGATATTCAAGAAAAGAGTATTATAAAAAAAGTTATAGAATTAGAGGAACTCTTTCTCTTGGACGAAATGCTAAAGGAATACCCAGAAACACATCTACAAAAGCTTCGTATCGGAATCTACAAAGAAACGATCCAATTGATCAAAATGCACAACGAGGATCGTATCCATACGATTTTGCACTTCTCGACAAATATAATCTGTTTCGTTATTCTAAGTGGTTATTCTATTCTTGGTAACGAAGAACTTGTTATTCTTAACTCTTGGGTTCAAGAGTTCCTATATAACTTAAGCGACACAATAAAAGCTTTTTCTATTCTTTTATTAACTGATTTATGTATAGGATTCCATTCGCCCCATGGTTGGGAACTAATGATTGGTTCTGTCTACAAAGATTTTGTATTTTATCATAACGATCAAATTATATCCGGTCTTGTTTCCACTTTTCCAGTCATTCTTGACACAATTTTAAAATATTGGATCTTCCGTTATTTAAATCGTGTATCTCCCTCACTTGTAGTGATTTATCATTCAATGAATGACTGAAAAATCTAATGTTTGTTACTTTGTACATAAGTCATTGTACTTATTCCTTCTACCCATCCAGAAGGATGCCTCCTATATTCGAGTAACATTATTTCAGTAAATAGCAGAATCATGGATAGGGAACTATACTAGGGACCTACCAAATTTTATTGTAGAAATTTTTGGGCTCAATGATTGGACCATGCAAACTAGAAATACCTTTTTTTCTTCGATAAAGGAAGAGATTACTCGATCTATTTCCGTATCACTCATGCTATATATAATAACTTGGGCACCCGTTTCAAACGCATATCCCATTTTTGCACAGCAAGGTTATGAAAATCCACGAGAAGCGACCGGCCGTATTGTCTGTGCCAACTGCCATTTAGCTAATAAACCCGTGGATATCGAGGTTCCACAAGCGGTACTTCCTGATACTGTATTTGAAGCAGTTGTTCGAATTCCTTATGATATGCAACTGAAACAAGTTCTTGCGAATGGTAAGAGGGGCGCTTTGAATGTGGGGGCTGTTCTTATTTTACCCGAAGGGTTTGAATTAGCCCCCCCCGATCGTATTTCTCCCGAGATTAAAGAAAAGATAGGCAATCTGTCTTTTCAGAGCTATCGTCCCACTAAAAAAAATATTCTTGTGATAGGTCCTGTTCCTGGTCAGAAATATAGTGAAATCACCTTTCCTATTCTTTCCCCCGACCCCGCTACTAAGAAAGATGTTCACTTCTTAAAATATCCCATATACGTAGGCGGGAACAGGGGGAGGGGTCAGATTTATCCCGACGGGAGTAAGAGTAATAAT